TATTCCAAGCCGCTGAATCATCTATTGGACCCGCTTCTTATTTCGTAAATTTTTCGTAAACCAAAAGAATTTCATATCAATCAATTGATTTTGTTGGTATTTTTTTGTTTAATTGGAATAGTCATCAATTCAAACTAAATTAGTAGCTATGTTACATAGCATATGATCTTGGTTGAAAAATGTAAAAACTCAAAGTATTTTGGTCCTCTTTTCTAAGTCACTCCAGAAGTAGGTTGATTCAAAAAATTCTGGTAAATCATTGATTCGTCTGGTCTTTGAATTCTTTGAATATGGAATTCATTTCCAAGTTTACTATTACTCGATATACTAGATCGAAAATTTATGAAGTTCAAAAAAATTGATAGGTCCAATGTCACATTCAGTAAAGATTTATGATACATGTATTGGCTGTACTCAATGTGTACGAGCCTGTCCCACCGATGTATTAGAAATGATCCCTTGGTCCGGATGTAAAGCTAAGCAAATAGCTTCTGCTCCAAGAACAGAGGATTGTGTCGGTTGTAAGAGATGTGAATCCGCCTGTCCAACAGATTTTTTGAGTGTTCGAGTTTATTTATGGCATGAAACAACCCGCAGCATGGGTCTAGCTTATTGATGATCTGTTCCAAAAAATTTTACTCGAATACATTTTCTTTTTTTTTGCCCAAGTCTATCTTGTCTTTACCCCTAATGATTTTTTTGTAGTTTTTTCGTTGGGTTTATTTATAAATTTCATTTATCTCTCATCTGATAAAGACAATAAGGTAATTTTATAGTATATTATATGTATTAAAAAAAGGAGTTATCCCTTTTTTTAATAACCTATGCCTTCTGTTATAATTTCTAAAAGGACAATCATTAATTCAACCAGTATTTCAAATTGATCCATTTTTTATTTTTAATTTCCACTGAAGATTCGGAATAGATGGTATTTCTATAGGATCTTTTTTACTGACGGGATTTAGTTTAACTACTTGAGCGGCTCGACGCGTTACTTGGTATTCCCAATTCTTCCATTTCCCGTGTTTATTAAAAAAAACACACGGATTCTTTGTGTTACGTAAAATGCATTCAATTTTTCATCGTTTGACTGTTGTGAGAACCATTTGTTGAATCATTATACTACTTGATTCAAATGGTTCTCGCCTGTTTCCACAAAGTTTACTTAATAACTTATATATATATATTAATATATTAATTCTATGGATAGATGCATAGGTACTATTATTATGTGTTATCTATATTTAATTTAGATTCGTTAGGTTTTTTCTTTGTCAATTCAATTAGGTGTTAATGGAAATGAACCATAACTATGTAACCCTATTCCTAAAAAATTGACCCCAAAATAGCATATCCAAATCATAAAAAACCCTATCGAAGACACAATTGCAGAATTTTCAATTTTCCAATTTTTATTTGTTCGAATATGTAAATAAATGGCGAATATGGTCCAAGTAATAAATGCCCACGTTTCTTTTGGGTCCCAATTCCAATATGATCCCCATGCCTCATTAGCCCAGACAGCTCCTGAAAGAATACCTATAGTTAAAAAGAGAAATCCTAGGCTAATAAGACGGTAACTCCAATGATCAAGTTGTTGACTAAACTGGTACCTATAATAATTTTTACCAGTTTTTTTAAAAATATTACTTTTTTTGTCATTCATGTATTGAATCTCACCGAAGAGAAACAACTCATTCAAAAAATATTTTCTTTGAAAAAAGAAAGTTAGCTCGGTTTGAATGACTAGAAGTGCTACTGATAATAATGATCCGCATAAAAGAGCTCCATAACCCAATACCATCATACTTACATGCATCATTAACCACTGAGATTGGAGAGCGGGTACTAATATGGTTAATGTGCGTTGCTGTAAAAGGCCTGAAGTAGCAAATCCTTGCATAAAAATAACGCTTGGCCCGGTTATTGTACTTAACAAATTTGAATAGGGTTTGAAAAACGGAATAATATGAATAATGTAGAAACTCCACGAAAGGAAGATTAATGATTCATATAAATCACTTAATGGGAAATGTTTAGAATAAATCCAACGAGTGACTAATAATCCGGTTATACAGAAAAAAGTTACTATCATTCCTTTTTCTAAGGAATCATAGAGTTCGACTCGTTTATTTATTAAAAAAGTTAAAAAAAAAATTGTAATTGCAATTAAAACGATCGAAAAGGAAATATGGGTAAAAATATGTTCTAAGATTGAGAATATCATAAAGAAAGTCCTTCAATTACAAATAATTACAAATTCGGAAAATCAAAAATGAGGAATGAAACTCATTTTTCGTTCTCGCGATATTCGATTTTTTTTTAAGGATCCCATGCCGCCACTCGGACTCGAACCGAGATGCTCTCGCAGCGCTTCCTAAGAGCGTCGTGTCTACCATTTCACCATAGCGGCTTTTTTTTATTATAATAGCCTTTTTTGATTCTTATATTCAATTATATAACAATTATATAAATTGAAGGAGTCAATGGAATATTTTAAATTCATTTAATTCAAATGAAAATTTGAATCTTCAATAAGAATTTTTTCTTCTATTTTTTGGGGGGTGACGGTTTTCTTTAACTAGTTAGCTCATAGGTTTTTGTATAGTTTCTTTTTTCTTGCAATAGAATTTTTTAACTAGGAAATTCTTCCTCTCATTTCATGGAATCCTCCGAAGGAAGGAATGATAAATTGACTTTTTTATATTCCTTGTGTAATTCTTTTTTCTTATTATTATTTCTATTTTTTTAATATATTTTTATAATCTAATGTAATGAAACATTTATTCATAAACAAATGCAAATCATGAATTGAGTAATTGAATTCATGATTTACATAAAAAAACTTTCTATTTTAATATGAACAATTCAGATTTTTTAAATTAATTTTTTTTCTTTTTCATATTAACAAAACTTTGTGAATTACCAATTGAAAGAGATTTCGCTAAGGAAAAAGCTTTTTTCGCCGCCTCATATCCCTTTCTTTTCCAAAGACTTTTACGAATATTCTTTTTGGAAATAGAAGTACGCTTTTTTGGAACTGCCATTGAAAAGAAATATGATACTGATTGCTATAGTGGTATGTGAAAGACATTTTTTCTTGGTCAAATGTTCTTAAATAAAAATAGTAATTAATAAATGAAATTCTTGAACACCTTATACAAAATTTTTTTATTCGAAAATATATCAAAAATCTTGTAATTTTTAAGTGGGCCTATCCATCCATTTTCTGGTTTATTTTCAAAAAAAAAGGAACTCCTCCACTTAAGGTCTTTTTAGCTCTCGAATATTCAATTGACTGATTAATTCTTTATAACGTACTCGATTTTTTTTTGATAAATAAGCCAATATTCGTTGACGTTTTCCCAGAATTTTTCGTAGACCTCTCTGAGATGAATAGTCTGTTTTGTGTAATTCCAAATGTGAGGTAAGTCTCTGTATCTTATTGGTAAAACAGAATACTTGAAATTCAACAGACCCCTTTTTTTCTTGAGAAATTATTGAAACAAATGAATTTTTTGGGTTTGGCATAAAAAATTTCTTATACTTTTGCTTTTTATTTTATAAATATTAATTTTATGATCAGTAAGAATAATGTGAGCTATTTTTTTCTAGTATACCTAAACCTAATAAAAAATTCGAATTTCCTTATTTGATTGATTCATTTTCTTGATAATTTATCAAGAAAATGAATCAATCATCAATCAAATTTTCAATTGGATTCGGCTAGGAATAGAAAAAGATGATACATTTCTGCACTCATAAACGAATTTAGATTAAAAGAATTTTGTTGATTCAGTTCTGCATCTTATTGATATGTCTTGATATATCATTGAATTCCTATTATGTATAAGAAGGCGGATGTAAGATTAAGAGAAGATGTGTACTTCTATTTATCTACCTCTACGTGATCTATATTTTGAATATGGGATAGAATAGAAAATGGATCTTATAATCGTGGATACAGATATATTCTTAACATACTAAAACGGCTACCATTCGCAGTATCAAACCAATAGCGATTCATACAAGCTAAATCTTCTAATCGATAATACGGCCAAAGAAACAATTTTAATTTAATTAACTTATCAAGACCCTCATTTTCAGTGAAAAGTTGACTACAGTTTTTTATTTGTCCCTTATTCATATTCAAAAATATTGTATTTTTATCTACATCATTACAATTTTTTGAATTGAAACAAATTAGAATTCTCAATTCTCTACGACGTCTAGGTGATAAAATATTTTCAGGAGAAAGCAAATCATAATGATTTTTTTCTATATTTTTCATCATTTTTTGATATGTTGCAAGTGATTCATCAAAGGACTTCAAATCAAAAATTTCTTTGTGTTGATTATGTCGCTTTTTACTCTTAGGAACCAATGATAGGGTTTGATACATAATCAATTTTCCATTATCTGTTATAGACGTACGGAATGGTTCAGCAATCAATATACCCTTTGCCAGAAGGCTGGAATCATTCTGAAGAATTCGAGCCGACTCATTCTTCTTCTTAATATTGGAAGATTTCTCATTGGTAAGGCTCAAATCCTTCTCAGTCTTAAGACTGGAAGATTTCTTCAAGTTAAAATTTATCATTATATGCAGATTCAGGTGTTGATTTTTTAGCGTGTCTAGAACAAGGTTTCTTGGCTTTTTATTTGTCGATTTAGCTAGGAAAGCAGCTATCTTGAGATTATACAATAGATCTTCATTCATAGGATCAGCATATTTTTCAACTTCAAAAAAATTATGGAAGCTATATTGAACATTAAAATATTTCCTTTCCAAAGTATTGATTGTTGTTCGCTTTCTGAATCTTCTAATTTCTTCATTTTCTCCTTTATTATACAAATAAATATAGCTATCTTTGTCTATATCATTTTTTCCTTTTTCTGATCCATCTTGGTGTTTTCTTATAACATTAATAGTTGATTTCGTCATTTTTGTTTGTCTTCTTTTTTCCTCTTTATTTTCATTTTGTTCATTTTCGATTAGAATCAGATTTTCATTTTCAAAGAGGAAATCCTTTTTTATAGCCCACGCTTTCTTTTTATATGTATTAGAAAAAAATACAAATTCGGGGAAAAACCAAAGTTTCAGATTGGATTTTGGACCTTTTAATATTTTTTCGTTCATTACCAACCAATCGTAAACGGTTTTTTTCATTCGCATTTGATGAATTGGTAAATCAAAAGTGAGAATTCCAAAATTAAAAAATTTTCGATCTCTATTTTTATCCCCATCTATAATATCATCTTTTCCTATTCCTAGATAATTAGTGATAAGGATACCCTCGCACATATCAATAGATTTCGGTTTTTGTTTTTTGGAATAATTATAAATATAATAAAATTCTTGGTTCTTAGTTAGTGAACTAGAAGTATATGAGTTCTTTTTTTCTTCATAATAAATAGATTTAGATGCTAAAAGATCATATCTATAGGTTTTTTTAAAATTCTCGTTTTTATTTTTTAATAATACGTAGTTTTCAGAATCTTTTTGTTTTTTGTAATGAATTAATCGGTCTTTTTTATTTTTATATGAAACCCCTTTGCTTAATTGTGAATTTTTAACCCTACAATGTTGAGTAAGGCTATTGCGCCATTTTTGTGGTGCTAATATAGACCATTCGAGCGAAGATAAATTGTGTTGATAATTACTTTTTAACCAATTTTTCCATTGCTGAACTATAGAATTCTGATATTTCTTATCTTTTAATTGCGACTGAATTATTCCTTGTTTTCGAAAATAATCTTTTATTTCCTTTTTAAGAAAGAAAGATATTCCTTGTTTTCGAAAATAATCTTTTATTTCTTTATCATTATTAAAAACAAAAAGGATTCCGTGATATTGAAGGACCGATCTTAACTTATAAAAATTAGGAACCTTTGTTTGTGATAATTTGTAAAAAACATAGGCTTGGGACAAAAAGGAAAAATCATAAAAAATCTTCGAATTTTTAGTAATTTTAATATTTTTTTGAATATTTTTAAGAAGAAATTTATTAAGTTCAGTAATAAATAAAAGCGACTCTTTTATATTCCAAATAAATTGAATTGTCTCTTTATTTATTTTCTTAATTTTTTCTTTTTCTTGAGTTATTTTTTGATGTCTTTTAGTATTATAAAAATACTCATCATAAATGTATGTGTATCCATCAATAATTTTTTTTTTTAATTCAAGAAAAGCTTGTGTATTGATCTTAATAAGATTAATGATATAGAAAAATATATCTATGTATTTCTTTTTTCTAAAAAAAGTATTAATGATAGATAAACATATATCTATGTTTATCCTTTCTGTAAAAAATTGAAAAAGATAATGTGATTTACGTATTAATCGAACACCCTTTCTTTTTATATTTAGCTTGATACTTTGGGTTCGAGCTTTGGTTTTCTTCTTGGTTAATATTCCTTCTATTTCATTTATGATTGTGCTTGTTTTATCAGTCAGATTCTTGAATTGATTTTCTCTGAATTCAACTAATCGATTTTCTGCAACTCCTTGATTTTCTCTGAATTCAACTAATTGATTTTCTGCAACTTCGTAATTTTCTATCAATTCAATTACTGAATTTTCTTCAATGCCCGTAATTAGTTTTGACAAGATTTTATATCCATATATTTTTCGATTTGTTATTTTTTCTATTAATATTTTTATAAATGTAAAGTTGGTGATAAGCCATTTTTTTGTTTTCTTGTAGAGGTTTGGAAACAATTTGCTTCTTCTTTTGAAAATTCCAACCCATTTTTTTCTAATTCTTTTTTTAAGTTCCTTAAAAATGGGTCTAAAAAGGGGAGGTCGGTTTATAAAACGCGGACCATAAGGAAAATAAGTTTCCGTTCCAAAAATTGTTAAAAAACAAAAATTCTCTTTTGGATTTTCGTCTTGCAAATTCAAATTCGATTTGTCGCGCCAAGGTCTCAGACGGAAAGGAAATAGTATCTTTATCTGCATACCTTCTATTAACCACGATCTAGGCAATTCCTTTTCGGAATGTTCAAAACCAGAATGGGTGCATAGAATATGTATTTCTCTAGCCAAATCCTCTTTATCTTCAGACCATTCGGAAGATTGACCTAGTAATAGACGAATACCATTTTTGATTCTTATCAAGAAAGGTAGGTATAAATTTTTTCTAAGATAGGACTGGATTAATAACACGCAACTCCTGAACGGGTGAACGGAAAAAATGATTTCATCAATTTTTTGCTCTTCTCGTTCCTCGTCCTCTTCGGCTTTTTTTCGTTTGTCTAATTCAATTTCCATCCAGTTTAGTATCGGTTTTTCTCTTTTCGTCTCTTTTCTTTCCTTCTCTTTTTTTTTTTCTTTTTTTTCCTCATGTTTTGTTTCTTTTTCTGTAGCATTTAAAATAAGAAATTTTTTCTTTATAAAAAAAGGTTCTATTAGTCTGCGATAAAGAGAATACAAATTTTCACACAAAGATCGAAATTCCTGATACCAGGACCATGTCCTGTTTAGAAAAAGAGGGGATTGAGGATATATTTGATACACATTATAAAGATTTACTTTACGTCTTTGAGAACGCATAGTGCCGTGTATTAATTCTCGACGATAATTATCTGATATCGAAAAATATAGCAAAGTCCCGTCCGGGAATGGAATTTCTTCGTCGATACCCAAGGCGGTAAACATATTATTTTTGGCATAAATATTATAATATACTATAGTAAAGAATTTCCTTGAACGAATCTCATGCACCACTGTCCTCTCTTTGTTATATAGTTCGTCTACTTCTTCTATTTCATCATATAAAATGTATTTCCATTTTAGGACTTCTTTCGAGATTCGTTCTTTTTTTCGAACAAAACTACTAGTTGATTTTTCATTTGATTTGTTATCATTAGTTGATTGAGTGTTAGTGAAAAGCGATTCGTCTCTTGTTCTTACGCGTACACGATGTGGCCCCTTGAACAGAGGATCATCTTCTTTTTCTAAGTATATTTCCTGAAATTGGGTTTCGTTTTCCACACTTTTGCCTAAGCGGTTCTTTTTTTCGAGTACATTCCAATAAAGAGATTCATTGTCTAGGTCTAGGACTTCGATTCGATTTCTAAATTCCGTGCTTAGTCTATTTCTTTTTTCTTCATTGGTAGAAATCCAATAATCATAATCATTCAATTCATCACAGGAGAATTTTGTTATCGTCTCCAAAGATCTGTTTGCTTGTATTTTTTCCCAGAAAATTGAAAAACTAGGTGGATATGTAAACGAAATTCTTTGTTTTCCATCATTTTGACATGGATAAAAAAAATATTGTGACATTTCATTTCTTACAGCACGACCCCCTTTTTTTTTCTTGTTTATATATCGAACTGGACGATTCCATTGGTAAATGTCATAAAGATGAGTCGTCTTCAGAAAGTTTCCTTCATCAAACCATAAGAATTTTTTTGTTTTTGAAGGATAAGGATCTTCCTTATCTTTTTCTCTTTTTTCATAGATTTTGGTCTCATCTTCTTCATAGATCTCGTTCTCATCTTCTTCATCCAGTTCGTTTTCATCGTTTTCATAGAGTTCGCTATTTTTAAGACGTTCTTTTCTTTCTTTATCTCTTATTTTTTGGCTTATTGCCGCTTGGTACATTGCGTTAGTCAAAATCGGTAATGGCATTTTAGCTAAATATTGTCCAGCGATAAAAAAAAAGAGAAAAGAAAAAAATGTCTCATGCACTCTAAGAATAGATTTCACTTCTAACACAATAGACCAAAAATCTGAGACCAAATACCTCCATTCTCTGATAAGAGACTTATTTGATCTAATAAGTCCAATAAGTCGAATAAGCAAATTTTCCCATATCCAGACTAATACCAATCTCATGATCCTAAAAATTGGATCCATATGAGTTCTTAATTCTGACCGAAGATATCTATACTTCAACTCTGACACAAGATTCCTAACGTCTGATTGAATAAGTAAAGTAGTTCGAATAAAACTCATTTTTTTTTTACGTATCCGGTCTAATTGGGATTCCAGACATTTTACGAATAAAATGTGCCCAATTAACCAACCAAAAAAACTACTTACTAGAAATAAGACCTTATTGTTGTATCGAAACAGATAAATATTGACTAATCGGAATAAGGTAGAGTTGGGGTAAATGTAATGGTTGAAGAATTGAAGAATAAGATTATTCCAGAATATATAGTAAAGGGTGCATTTATATATTGAAATGAAATAATAAATGCTTCGCTTACCCGTTGGAATATTGCTTGTAGGGTTCTCCAAAAGATTAAGATTATGAAAGAAACGAAGGCAAAAATAAGGTATAGCTAGAAGAGTTATTATATGAGGTTTACCCAATACTAGATGGAGAGGTCTATAATAGATAGATATTTGCATTATGAGTTGTCCCATAATAACCCCGCTTACTGCTGCCGATCTTTTTTCTATTTCTTTTTCCCTAATCTGTGCTCGGAGAAGTAATAAATAAGAAGGTCCTATGGATATTGCGGTAAGAAATCCAAAAGACATACCGACGAAAACTACAGAATTGATTAGCTTTATGCACTTGATGCACAAGGATAGTAGATTAATTAGTAGAAATTGCATATTATTCATCTCCTTTGTCATTTTTTTCTTCTTTCTGATCTGCATCGGTATCGTCTTCATCTGTATCCTCTTTAACTTCATCATAAAAATTAAGTAGTGGAGTTCTTTGACTTTGACATTTACCGTTGTGTACTTGATTGTTATCAGATAGCTGATTGCTATTATCGACTTGATTGTTATCAGATAGCTGATTGCTATTATCGACTTGATTGTTATCTCGCCTTCGCATTTTTGCGTTAACATATGCTAATTCTACTATATCATCACCAGGTAGTCCAAATAATTTATGAAATGACTTCATTCTAATACCTTTTAGTCCTAGGTTGTATGGTAGATTAGTATTTCGTTCGAAATGCAGGAATGTTCGAGTTCGAGTAAGGTTTTTCGCTCTTTCTTCTCTCTCTCTTTGTTCTCTCTCTCTTT